AAAGGTAAGTTTTCTTCTTCCTTTTTACAAAAGGAAATAACTAAATCAATCAAATTCCGGGAGGCTTCATGAAGTGCTTCTTTCGGAGTTAAACTCCCATTTGTCCATATTTCGAGAAAAAGTATTTCTTGTTTTTGATTCCCATTCCCATACGAATGAATACTATGATTCACATTTCGAACAGGCATGAATACAGCATCTATAGGATAACTTGCATCTTGCAAGTTATGTGGCATTTTTAGAAAATAGCCACGATTTCGCTCAATTTCTAATCGAATACACAAACTAATTGGTTCTGTCAAGCTAGCTATATGTTGTGTATTGTCGACGATTTCTACATAAGGCGGTAAGATGATATCTTGAGCAGTTACATATCCAGGACCTCTGACACAAACAAACGCGTCACAAGTTCCATATAGATTACTTTTCAATACAATTTCTTTCAAATTTAGTAAAATTTCATGGACTGATTCTTGAATACCCGTTATAGTAGAATATTCGTGGGGGACATTCTCAGATTTTACACGTGTGATACATGTTCCTTCTATTTCTCCAAGCAAAGCTCTTCGCATCGCAATGCCTATTGTGTCGGCCTGGCCTTTCATAAGTGGAGACAGAATAAAGCGCCCATAAAAAAGCCGTTTACTATTTGTTCTTGATTCAACACACTTCCACTGCAGTGTCCGAGTAGATACTGTTACTTTCTCTCGAACCATAGTAATATTATTTTTTGAAGTTTATTTGATTGAATTATTTATTTCTCTTGTTTCTCTTGAAATTTCTTCTATTTCTACACACGTCTTTTTTTCGGAGGTCTACAGCCATTATGTGGCATAGGGGTTACGTCCCGTATAAAAGTTAATAGTATACCACTTCGACGAATAGCTCGTAATGCTGCATCTCTTCCGAGACCAGGACCTTTTATCATGACTTCTGCTCGTTGCATACCTTGATCGACTACCGTACGAATAGCATTTGATGCAGCAGTTTGGGCGGCAAAGGGTGTCCCTCTTCTCGTACCCTTGAATCCACAAGTACCGGCCGAGGACCAGGAAACTACCCGACCCCGTACATCTGTAACCGTGACAATGGTGTTATTGAAACTTGCTTGAACATGAATAACTCCCTTTGGGATTCTACGTGCATTCTTACGTGAACCAATACGTACATTCCTACGTGAACCGGTTCTCGGTGTAGCTTTTGCCATATTGTATCATCTCATAACTATGAGTCAGAAATATATGGATATATCCATTTCAGGTCAAAAGAGATTCTTTATCTGTATTTTGTATATTGAGTTCGTTAGCAAGTCTGATTATCCTTGTCTTTGTTTATGTCTCGGGTTGGAACAAATTATTCTAATGCGCCCCCGCCTGCGGATTAGTCGACATTTTTCACAAATTTTACGAACGGAAGCTCTTATTTTCATATTTTTTATTCCTTATCTTAATTTGGAGTTTACTTTTCGGTAGAAAACAAGTTTCATAAAATTTTTCAGCCCGAGTCGTAGTGAATAAAAACCACCTAATCTTTCGAATCCTTGTTTCTAAGTCGATAAATTATACGTCCTCTGGTTGAATCGTAACGGCTTACTTCAATTTTTACTTTATCTCCCGGCAGTATCCGTATAAAACTACGTCGGATCTTTCCTGAAACATAACCTAGAATCAGATCTTCATTATCTAACCGAACCCGGAACATTCCATTGGGGAGTGATTCAATAATTAAACCCTCATGAATCCATTTTTGTTCTTTCATTCCAGGTAAAGTCCCCCTGAAGTATCAACTAATGGAGAAGAAAGGATATTAGCTAACCGATCCTCTTTCTCTTTTTTACAAATAGGAATAGGTTTCGGATTCAATTTGGATATTAAAAGGATTACCATATATAACATAAAATTTCTCCACCGATTCCTTCTAGCCGAGCCTCCCGGTCTGTCATTATACCTCGAGAAGTAGAAAGAATTATAATTCCCATCCCACCTAAAATTCTAGGAATTCGTTGAGAGTTGAAATAGATTCGTAAACCCGGTCGACTAATCCGTTTTAAATTTAAAATTTTTCTATAGGGTCTTTTCCTATTCCTTCTATGTCTCAGGGTTAAAACCAAAAAGCATTTGTTTTTTTCTCGATGTTTTCGTACGTTTTCGATAAAATCTTCTCGGAAAAGTATTTTAACAATATTTTCGGTAATATTAGTGGATGCTATGCGAACAACTCTTTTCCTATCCATATCAGCATTTCGTATGGAGGTTATTATCTCAGCAATAGTGTCTCTACCCATGATGAACTAAGATGATTGGTGCTTTCAAATTGGATATAATCAACATGTTTTTTTGTTTTTATTGGTTTCGAAATATGAATTTTTCAAGGTGTATACGTGAGACACAATACTACGAATTAATTTCGTTCTTAATTGATTTCGGTCAAATAAATCAAAGACGTCACGATCTTATTTTATAATACCTCAGGAGCTAATGAAACTATTTTAGTAAAATTT